GCTAGCGTAGCTTAATACAAAGCATAACACTGAAGATGTTAAGACGGGCCCTAAGAAGCTCCGCATGCACAAAGGCATGGTCCTGACCTTATTATCAGCTCTAACCCAACTTACACATGCAAGTCTCCGCAGCCCCGTGAGTATGCCCTCAATCCCCCACCCGGGGACAAGGAGCGGGCATCAGGCACAAATTTTAGCCCAAGACGCCTAGCCAAGCCACACCCCCAAGGGAATTCAGCAGTGATAGACATTAAGCCATAAGTGAAAACTTGACTCAGTCAGGGTTAAGAGGGCCGGTAAAACTCGTGCCAGCCACCGCGGTTAAACGAGAGGCCCTAGTTGATATTATCACGGCGTAAAGGGTGGTTAAGGAAGGAAACATAATAAAGCCAAATGGCCCCTTGGCCGTCATACGCTTCTAGGTGCCCGAAGCCCAACCCCACGAAAGTAGCTTTAACAAAACCCACCTGACCCCACGAAAGCTGAGAAACAAACTGGGATTAGATACCCCACTATGCTCAGCCATAAACCCAGACATCGAACTACAATCAGATGTCCGCCAGGGTACTACGAGCATTAGCTTGAAACCCAAAGGACCTGACGGTGCCTTAGACCCCCCTAGAGGAGCCTGTTCTAGAACCGATAACCCCCGTTAAACCTCACCACTTCTAGCCACCCCAGCCTATATACCGCCGTCGCCAGCTTACCCTGTGAAGGTAATAAAAGTAAGCAAAATGGGCACAACCCAGAACGTCAGGTCGAGGTGTAGCGCACGAAGCGGGAAGAAATGGGCTACATTTTCTATCACAGAACACTACGGACATGCAACATGAAATAGTGCTTGAAGGAGGATTTAGTAGTAAAAAGGAAACAGAGTGTCCTTTTGAACCCGGCTCTAAGGCGCGTACACACCGCCCGTCACTCTCCCCTGTCAACACGCATTAAAAATATATAATACCAAAGCACTGACAAGGGGAGGCAAGTCGTAACATGGTAAGTGTACCGGAAGGTGCACTTGGATTAAACCCAGGGTGTGGCTGAGTTAGTTAAGCATCTCACTTACACCGAGAAGACATCCATGCAAGTTGGATCACCCTGAGCCAAACAGCTAGCTTAATCATCAATTTTAAACCAACAATGTTTATAAAAAAACATGACCCACCCCTAGAAATTAAACCATTTTTTTACCTAAGTATGGGAGACAGAAAAGGTTCACCCAAAGCAATAGAGAAAGTACCGCAAGGGAACGCTGAAAGAGAAATGAAATAACCCATATAAGCACCAAAAAACAAAGATTAAATCTTGTACCTTTTGCATCATGATTTAGTAAGTACATACAAGCAAAGAGACCTTTAGTTTGAAACCCCGAAACCAGGTGAGCTACCCCGAGACAGCCTATGTAAATTAGGGCTAACCCGTCTCTGTGGCAAAAGAGTGGGAAGAGCTCCGGGTAGAAGTGACAGACCTACCGAACCTGGTGATAGCTGGTTGCCTAAAAAATGGATAGAAGTTCAGCCCCGCACACCCCAGACCAAAACCCGCCACTTAAGGTAATTTAAGAGTAATATGCGGGAGTTAGTTAAAGGGGGTACAGCCCCTTTAACAAAGGACACAACCTTATCAGGAGGATAAAGATCATAATATTTAAAACAAACTGTTTTAGTGGGCCTAAAAGCAGCCACCTAGACAGAAAGCGTTAAAGCTCAGACAGAATGAAGTTTATTATACCGATAAAAAATCTTACTCCCCTAAAAATATTAGGCTACTCCATGCAAACATGGAAGAAATTATGCTAAAATGAGTAACAAGAAGACCCGTTCTTCTCCAAGCACAAGTGTAGACCAGATCGGACAAACCACTGGAAAATAACGAACTCAACCAAAGAGAGCATTGTGAATAATACAAAAACCAGGAAAAACCCACAACCAAATAATCGTTAACCCCACACTGGAGTGCTATTTTTAAAGGAAAGACTAAAAGAAAGGGAAGGAACTCGGCAAACACAAGCCTCGCCTGTTTACCAAAAACATCGCCTCCTGCAACTAAATTAAGTATAGGAGGTCCAGCCTGCCCAGTGACTACGGGTTCAACGGCCGCGGTATTTTGACCGTGCAAAGGTAGCGCAATCACTTGTCTTTTAAATAAAGACCTGTATGAATGGCTAAACGAGGGCTTAACTGTCTCCCCCTTCCAGTCAGTGAAATTGATCTATCCGTGCAGAAGCGGGTATAATAATACAAGACGAGAAGACCCTTTGGAGCTTAAGGTACAAAACTTACCCGCGTTAAACAACTTAACAAAAAGCAAGAACTTAGTGGAATATAAAATTTTACCTTCGGTTGGGGCGACCGCGGAGGAAAAACCAGCCTCCGAGTGGAATGGGGCAAATCCCTAAAGCCAAGAGAGACATCTCTAAGCCACAGAACATCTGACCAATAATGATCCGGCCCTGTGGCCGATCAACGAACCAAGTTACCCTAGGGATAACAGCGCAATCCTCTCCCAGAGTCCATATCGACGAGGGGGTTTACGACCTCGATGTTGGATCAGGACATCCTAATGGTGCAGCCGCTATTAAGGGTTCGTTTGTTCAACGATTAAAGTCCTACGTGATCTGAGTTCAGACCGGAGTAATCCAGGTCAGTTTCTATCTGTAATGCTACTTTTCCTAGTACGAAAGGATCGGAAAAGAGGGGCCCATGCTTAAAGCACGCCCCGCCCCTAATTAATGAAAACAAATAAATTAAATAAAGGGAGGGCCAAAACCCCTGCCGCCCAAAATAAGGGCATACTGGGGTGGCAGAGCATGGTAAATTGCGAAAGGCCTAAGCCCTTTACACCAGAGGTTCAAATCCTCTTCCCAGTTTATGCTAAACACTTTAATAAATCACTTAATTAACCCTCTAGCCTACATCGTACCTGTCTTACTAGCAGTAGCTTTCCTAACACTAGTTGAACGAAAAGTCCTAGGGTACATGCAACTACGAAAAGGCCCCAACGTAGTAGGACCTTACGGACTATTACAACCCATCGCCGACGGAGTGAAACTATTTATCAAAGAGCCCGTCCGACCCTCAACATCATCTCCCTTTTTATTTTTAGCAGCCCCAATCCTTGCACTAACCCTCGCCATAACACTATGAGCACCCATACCAATACCCTACCCCATCATTGACCTAAATTTAGGAGTTCTATTTATTTTAGCCCTCTCAAGCCTAGCAGTATACTCCATTCTAGGATCAGGTTGAGCATCAAATTCAAAATATGCACTAATTGGGGCCCTTCGAGCAGTAGCCCAAACAATTTCATACGAAGTAAGTCTGGGACTCATCCTTCTGTCAGTAATTATTTTCTCAGGTGGCTACACTCTCCAAACATTTAATACAGCTCAAGAAAGCATTTGACTACTAGCCCCAGCATGACCCTTAGCAGCTATATGGTATATCTCAACCCTAGCCGAAACGAACCGAGCACCGTTCGACCTGACAGAAGGAGAATCAGAACTAGTATCTGGTTTTAATGTAGAATACGCAGGAGGGCCCTTCGCCCTATTTTTCCTCGCCGAATACGCCAACATTCTCATAATAAATACTTTATCAGCCGTTCTATTTCTAGGCTCTTCTCACCTCCCCAATATACCTGAACTAACAACAATCAGCCTAATAATTAAAGCCGCATTTTTATCAGTAATGTTCCTGTGGGTCCGGGCCTCTTACCCACGATTTCGGTATGACCAACTCATACACCTTGTATGAAAGAATTTTCTACCACTAACACTAGCACTGGTACTATGACATGTGGCCCTACCAATTGCACTAGCAGGCCTCCCCCCCCAACTATAGTTTAGGAACTGTGCCCGAATGCCCAGGGACCACTTTGATAGAGTGGCTTATAGGGGTTAAAATCCCCTCGGTTCTTAGAAAGAAGGGGGTCGAACCCATGCCCAAGAGATCAAAACTCTTAGTGCTTCCTCTACACCACTTCTCTAAGATGGGGTCAGCTAATAAAGCTTTCGGGCCCATACCCCGAACATGACGGTTAAAGTCCCTCCTCCATCAATGAATCCCTACGTACTAATAATTCTATTATCCAGCCTGGGATTAGGCACCACCCTAACCTTTGCTAGCTCTCATTGACTCTTAGCCTGAATAGGATTAGAGATTAATACCCTGGCAATTGTACCACTAATAGCGCAACATCACCACCCACGAGCAGTAGAAGCTACTACAAAATACTTCTTAACTCAGGCAACCGCAGCAGCAATAATTCTGTTTGCAAGTACAACAAATGCATGAATTACAGGAGAATGAGATATAAACAACATGTCAAACCCAATCGCCAGCACCATAGTCATTACCGCCTTAGCACTTAAAATTGGACTTGCACCTATACACTTCTGAATACCAGAAGTGCTACAAGGATTAGACTTACTAACAGGCCTAATTTTATCAACATGACAAAAACTAGCCCCCCTAGCCCTCATTATTCAAGTATCCCAGGCCATCGACCCACTCCTACTAACTTCCCTAGGGATTATATCAACATTAGCCGGGGGATGGGGCGGATTAAACCAAACCCAGCTACGAAAAATTTTAGCCTATTCCTCTATTGCCCACATAGGATGAATGATTATTATTCTACAATATGCCCCCCAACTGACACTCCTCGCACTAGGAACCTACATCTTCATAACCTCAGCAGCATTTCTCACACTAAAAACATCCTCAGCTACAAAAATTAACACCCTCGCAATGGCCTGATCAAATAACCCAACCCTAACAGCAACAACTGCCCTTGTCTTACTATCATTAGGTGGACTACCACCACTAACAGGGTTCATACCAAAATGATTAATTCTCCAAGAACTAACAAAACAAAATCTCCCAGCCACCGCCACAATTATGGCCCTCGCAGCCCTGCTCAGCCTTTACTTCTATCTCCGATTATGTTATGCTATAACACTAACAATCTCCCCAAATACAGCAAACTCGACCACACCGTGACGAGTAAAAACGACTCAAACCTCCCTACCCCTAACCATTTCAACCACAATTGCACTAGGTCTTCTACCTGTGACTCCGGCTATTTTAATACTAGCCAGCTAAGGGACTTAGGATAGCACCAGACCAAGAGCCTTCAAAGCTCTAAGCAGAAGTGAAAATCTTCTAGTCCCTGGATAAGACCTACAAGAGTCTATCTTGCATTTTCTAATTGCAAATCAAATGTTTTAATTAAACTAAGGCCTTACTAGATGGGAAGGCCTCGATCCTACAAACTCTTAGTTAACAGCTAAGCGCTCAAACCAGCGAGCATCCATCTACTTTTCCCGCCGTTGGCCTGAAAGGCGGGAAAAGCCCCGGCAGAGTATTACTCTACGTCTCTGGATTTGCAATCCAACATGTTTCTTCACCACGGGGCTGGTGATAGGGAGAGGACTTAAACCTCTGTCTTCGGGGCTACAACCCACCGCCTGATACTCGGCTACCCTACCTGTGGCAATTACACGCTGATTCTTTTCTACAAACCACAAAGACATTGGTACCCTCTATCTTGTATTTGGTGCCTGAGCCGGAATAGTGGGAACTGCTTTAAGCCTCCTTATTCGAGCTGAACTTAGCCAACCCGGATCACTTCTAGGCGATGACCAAATTTATAATGTTATCGTCACCGCCCACGCCTTCGTAATAATTTTCTTTATAGTAATACCAATTCTAATCGGGGGGTTCGGAAATTGACTCGTACCACTAATGATTGGGGCCCCTGACATAGCATTCCCGCGGATAAATAACATAAGCTTCTGACTTCTCCCCCCATCATTCCTCCTACTGCTAGCCTCTTCTGGTGTTGAGGCGGGGGCCGGAACAGGATGAACAGTCTACCCGCCACTCGCAGGTAATCTTGCCCACGCAGGAGCATCCGTAGACCTTACAATTTTCTCACTCCATCTAGCAGGTGTTTCATCAATTTTAGGTGCAATCAATTTTATTACTACCACTATTAACATGAAACCCCCAGCTATCTCCCAGTATCAAACGCCTCTATTCGTGTGAGCTGTACTTGTAACAGCTGTGCTATTACTTCTATCACTCCCAGTTCTAGCTGCCGGAATTACAATACTTCTTACAGATCGAAATCTTAATACCACATTCTTCGACCCAGCAGGAGGAGGAGACCCAATCCTGTACCAACACTTATTCTGATTCTTCGGCCATCCAGAAGTATATATTCTTATTTTACCAGGGTTTGGGATTATTTCACATGTTGTAGCCTACTACGCTGGTAAAAAAGAGCCGTTCGGTTATATAGGAATGGTTTGAGCTATGATGGCTATCGGCCTCCTTGGCTTTATTGTTTGAGCCCATCACATATTCACTGTTGGCATAGATGTAGACACCCGTGCCTACTTCACATCTGCAACAATAATTATCGCTATCCCAACCGGTGTAAAAGTATTTAGTTGACTCGCTACACTACACGGCGGCTCTATCAAATGAGATACACCCATGCTATGAGCCTTAGGGTTCATTTTCCTTTTCACAGTGGGGGGACTAACAGGAATTGTGTTAGCCAACTCATCACTAGATATTGTGCTTCACGACACATACTATGTAGTTGCACATTTCCATTATGTATTATCAATAGGTGCCGTATTCGCCATTATAGCAGCCTTTGTTCACTGATTCCCGCTATTTTCAGGATATACCCTAAATGACACCTGAACAAAAATCCACTTCGGTGTTATGTTTATTGGTGTAAACCTAACATTCTTCCCACAACACTTCCTAGGCCTAGCCGGAATGCCACGACGATACTCTGATTACCCCGACGCCTATGCCCTGTGAAACACGGTGTCATCCATTGGATCCCTTATCTCCCTAGTCGCAGTAATCATGTTCCTATTTATCCTCTGAGAAGCCTTTGCCGCCAAACGGGAAGTCTCCTCAGTAGAACTAACTATAACAAATGTAGAATGACTTCACGGATGCCCTCCACCCTACCACACATTTGAAGAACCAGCATTCGTCCGAGTTCAATCAAACTAACGAGAAAGGAAGGAATTGAACCCCCATATACTGGTTTCAAGCCAGTCACATAACCACTCTGTCACTTTCTTCCAAAGACATTAGTAAAATGCAAATTACACCACCTTGTCAAGGTGGTATTACAGGTTAAATTCCCGTATGTCTTAAGCCTAAGGCTTAATGGCACATCCCACACAACTAGGATTCCAAGACGCGGCATCACCCGTTATAGAAGAACTTCTCCATTTCCACGACCACGCCCTAATAATCGTATTTTTAATCAGCACTTTAGTATTATACATTATTATTGCAATAGTTTCTACTAAACTTACTAACAAATATATCTTAGACTCCCAAGAAATCGAAATTGTTTGAACCGTTTTACCAGCTGTAATCCTAGTTCTGATTGCTCTCCCATCCCTTCGAATTCTGTATCTTATAGACGAAATTAATGACCCTCACCTAACAATTAAAGCCATGGGACACCAATGATATTGAAGCTACGAATACACAGACTATGAAGACCTGGGCTTTGATTCCTACATAATTCCAACCCAAGACCTTACACCAGGCCAATTCCGGCTACTAGAAACTGACCACCGAATAGTAGTTCCGATGGAATCACCAATTCGTGTATTAGTATCAGCTGAAGATGTACTTCACTCCTGAGCCGTACCATCCCTAGGCGTAAAAATGGACGCAGTACCCGGACGACTAAACCAAACCGCCTTCATTGCCTCGCGCCCAGGGGTATTCTACGGACAATGCTCTGAAATCTGTGGGGCCAACCACAGCTTTATACCAATTGTAGTTGAAGCCGTCCCACTAGAACACTTTGAAAGCTGATCCTCATTAATACTAGAAGACGCCTCACTAGAAAGCTAATTATTGGACAAAGCATTGGCCTTTTAAGCCAAAGTTTGGTGACTACCGACCACCTCTAGTGAAATGCCCCAATTAAACCCCAACCCCTGGTTCGCTATTCTAGTATTTTCATGAATCATCTTTCTTACCATTATTCCAACTAAAATTTTAAACCACACAACACCTAATGAACCCGCCCCAATAAGCGAAGAAAAACACAAAACTGAGCCTTGAGACTGACCATGATAATGAGCTTTTTTGACCAATTTGCAAGCCCCTCCTTTCTAGGCATTCCTCTTATTGCCATTGCAATCGCACTACCATGAACTCTATTCCCAACTCCCCCAGCCCGATGGTTAAACAACCGACTTATTACCCTCCAAACATGATTCATCAACCGTTTCACCAACCAACTTCTACTACCTCTAAATGTGGGGGGACATAAATGGGCCCTACTATTTGCTTCTTTAATAGTATTCCTTATTACCATTAATATGCTTGGCCTTCTCCCATACACCTTCACACCCACCACCCAACTCTCACTAAACATAGGTTTTGCTGTGCCGCTATGACTTGCTACAGTAATTATTGGCATGCGTAATCAACCAACAGTAGCCCTTGGCCACCTTCTACCAGAAGGAACCCCCGTCCCACTAATCCCAGTACTAATTATCATCGAAACAATTAGCCTATTCATTCGACCCCTAGCCCTTGGGGTACGACTCACAGCTAATTTAACTGCGGGTCACCTACTGATTCAACTTATTGCCACAGCAGTGTTTGTGTTGCTGCCTATGATACCGACAGTAGCCATCCTAACAGCCGCTGTTCTATTTCTCCTAACACTTCTAGAAGTTGCAGTTGCAATAATCCAAGCCTATGTATTTGTACTTCTACTAAGCCTCTATCTACAAGAAAACGTTTAATGGCACACCAAGCACATGCATTTCATATGGTCGATCCTAGCCCATGACCACTAACCGGAGCCGTAGGCGCCCTATTAATAACGTCCGGCCTAGCAATCTGGTTTCACTTCCACTCAACAACATTAATAACCCTTGGACTAATCCTCCTACTTCTTACAATGTTCCAATGATGACGTGATATTATCCGAGAAGGAACCTTCCAAGGCCATCACACACCCCCAGTACAAAAAGGCCTACGTTATGGTATAATTTTATTCATCACCTCAGAAGTTTTCTTTTTCCTCGGATTTTTCTGAGCTTTCTATCACTCAAGCCTAGCACCAACCCCTGAACTTGGAGGATGCTGACCACCCACCGGAATTACTACACTAGACCCGTTTGAGGTTCCTCTCCTTAATACAGCAGTCCTATTGGCATCTGGTGTAACAGTCACATGAGCCCACCACAGCATTATAGAGGGAGAACGAAAACAGGCCATTCAGTCCCTAGGGCTTACAATCTTACTAGGGTTATACTTTACCGCATTACAAGCTATAGAGTACTATGAAGCCCCATTCACAATTGCAGACGGAGTATACGGATCTACATTCTTCGTAGCCACAGGATTCCATGGACTTCATGTAATTATTGGGTCAACCTTCCTGGCCGTCTGCCTTCTTCGCCAAATCCAGTACCACTTTACATCTGAACACCACTTCGGCTTTGAAGCCGCTGCCTGATACTGACACTTTGTTGACGTAGTATGACTATTCCTTTACGTATCCATCTACTGATGAGGCTCATATCTTTCTAGTATTTAAATTAGTACAAGTGACTTCCAATCATTTAGTCTTGGTTAAACCCCAGGGAAAGATAATGAATTTAATCACAACCATTCTTATTATTACAGTGGCCCTATCCTCAATTCTAGCAGTTGTATCATTTTGACTCCCCCAAATAAACCCTGATGCAGAAAAACTCTCCCCATACGAATGCGGATTTGACCCACTAGGATCCGCCCGACTACCATTTTCCCTTCGATTCTTCCTGGTCGCCATTCTATTTCTTCTATTTGACCTAGAAATTGCCCTCCTTCTCCCACTTCCCTGAGGTGATCAGCTTCACAACCCCACAGGAACATTCTTTTGAGCAACCACCGTTCTCATTCTTCTAACCTTAGGATTAATCTACGAATGGACCCAAGGAGGCTTAGAATGAGCAGAATAAGGGAGTTAGTCCAAAAAAGACCTCTGATTTCGGCTCAGAAAATTGTGGTTTAAGTCCACGACCCCCTTATGACACCAGTACATTTCAGCTTCAGTTCAGCATTCATTCTAGGACTAATAGGACTAGCATTCCATCGCACCCACCTACTCTCCGCACTTCTATGCTTAGAGGGTATAATATTATCCTTATTCATTGCACTGGCCCTGTGAACACTACAATTCGAATCTACAAGCTTCTCCACTGCCCCTATGCTTTTACTAGCCTTCTCCGCCTGCGAGGCGAGCACAGGCCTCGCACTTCTAGTAGCCACAGCCCGAACCCACGGAACTGACCGCCTACAAAACCTAAATCTTCTACAATGCTAAAAGTATTGATCCCCACTATTATATTATTCCCAACAATCTGACTGATCTCTCCAAAATGGCTATGAACAGGGACAATCACCCACAGCCTATCAATTGCCCTTATAAGCCTCACATGACTAAAATGAACCTCCGAAACCGGTTGGGCTACATCTAATACATATTTAGGGACAGACCCTTTATCCACCCCTCTATTAGTACTGACATGTTGACTACTACCACTAATAATCTTAGCCAGTCAAAATCACATTAACCCTGAACCCATTAATCGGCAACGCCTATACATTACCCTGCTCGCCTCGCTACAAACCTTTTTAATTATAGCATTTGGAGCTACAGAAATCATTATATTTTATATTATATTTGAAGCCACACTTATTCCAACCCTAATTATTATCACCCGATGAGGAAACCAAACTGAGCGACTAAACGCAGGAACTTATTTTTTATTTTATACACTTGCAGGCTCCCTGCCCCTCCTAGTCGCACTACTTTTACTTCAACAATCCACGGGGACCCTGTCTATACTTGTAATTCAATACTCTCTACCACTTTTACTAAACTCCTGAGGTCATAAAATTTGATGAGCCGGCTGTCTTATTGCATTCCTAGTAAAAATACCACTATACGGCGTCCACCTGTGACTTCCCAAAGCACACGTAGAAGCCCCCGTTGCAGGATCAATAGTACTAGCAGCAGTACTATTAAAACTAGGGGGGTATGGGATAATACGAATAATAATTATGCTAGACCCCCTTTCAAAAGAATTAGTCTACCCATTTATTATCCTAGCACTATGAGGAATTATCATAACAGGGTCTATTTGCTTGCGACAAACGGATCTAAAATCACTAATCGCCTATTCATCCGTTAGCCATATGGGACTTGTAGCAGGAGGTATTTTAATCCAAACCCCCTGAGGATTCTCAGGGGCAATTATTCTAATAATCGCCCACGGTCTAGTGTCCTCAATACTATTCTGCTTGGCTAATACAGCCTATGAACGAACTCACAGCCGGACTATAATCTTAGCCCGGGGATTACAATTAATCTTCCCCTTAACAGCAGTTTGATGATTCATTGCCAACCTGGCTAATCTGGCACTCCCCCCCCTCCCTAACCTAATAGGAGAACTAATAATTATTACAACCCTATTCAATTGATCCCCATGAACTATCGCACTAACAGGAGCAGGCACCCTAATTACAGCGGGCTACTCACTCTACATATTCCTAATATCCCAACGAGGCCCAACACCAAGCCACATTATAAAATTACAGCCCTTCCACACCCGAGAACATTTACTAATAGCCCTTCACCTAATCCCCGTAATCCTTCTTATTGCAAAACCAGAACTAATGTGAGGTTGATGCTACTAGTAAGTATAGTTTAACTAAAATATTAGATTGTGATTCTAAAGACAGGGGTTAAAATCCCCTTACTCACCAAGGAAGGACAGAAATCAATAAGTACTGCTAATCCTTATGCACCGCGGTTAAAATCCGCGGCTTCCTCATGCTTCTGAAGGATAACAGCTCATCCGTTGGTCTTAGGAACCAAAAACTCTTGGTGCAAATCCAAGTGGAAGCTATGAACTTAACGACACTAATTATATCCTCCTCACTTATTTTAGTTATCACAGTCCTTATTATCCCGCTACTAACAACACTAAGCCCTGAACCACGTAAAATAGACTGAGCAAACACACATGTAAAAACCGCTGTCAGCACCGCATTCTTCATCAGCCTACTACCCCTAATAATTTTCCTGGATCAAGGACTAGAAAGCGTTACTACAAACTGACACTGAATAAACACACACATCTTCGACACAAACATTAGCTTTAAATTTGACCACTACTCCCTTATTTTTACACCTATCGCTCTTTATGTCACCTGGTCTATTCTAGAGTTTGCGCTATGATATATACACTCAGACCCCAACGTGAATCGATTTTTTAAATACTTACTACTATTCTTAGTAGCAATAATTACCCTAGTCACCGCTAACAACATGTTTCAGCTGTTTATTGGCTGAGAAGGAGTTGGAATTATATCATTCCTACTAATTGGGTGGTGATATGGACGAGCAGACGCTAATACGGCAGCTCTACAAGCTGTAATTTATAACCGAGTGGGAGATATTGGACTAATCTTGAGTATAGCATGATTTGCAATAAACTTCAACTCCTGGGAAATTCAACAAATATTCCTTCTGTCAAAAAACTTTGACATAACAATCCCACTAATAGGACTTATCCTAGCAGCAACAGGAAAATCGGCCCAATTTGGCCTACACCCATGGCTCCCTTCAGCCATGGAGGGCCCTACACCAGTATCTGCCCTACTCCACTCTAGCACCATAGTTGTGGCCGGAATCTTCCTACTAATTCGCCTCCACCCCCTTATAGAGAATAATCAGACTGCGCTAACAATATGCTTATGCTTAGGCGCCCTAACCACGCTATTTACAGCCACCTGTGCCCTCACCCAAAATGATATTAAAAAAATTGTGGCTTTCTCAACATCCAGCCAACTAGGCCTAATAATAGTTACAATTGGCCTAAACCAGCCGCAACTGGCATTCCTTCACATTTGCACCCACGCTTTCTTCAAGGCCATATTATTCCTATGCTCAGGGTCAATTATCCACAGCCTTAACGATGAACAAGACATCCGCAAAATAGGAGGCCTTCACAAGCTAATACCAGCTACCTCAGCCTACCTCACGATTGGGAGCCTGGCATTAACAGGAACCCCCTTCCTTGCAGGCTTCTTCTCAAAAGATGCCATCATTGAAGCCCTAAACACCTCATACCTTAACGCCTGAGCCCTCGTCCTTACACTTATCGCAACGTCATTTACCGCAGTCTACAGCTTTCGAGTCATTTTCTATGTTACCATAGGGTCCCCTCGATTTCTTTCACTATCCCCTATTAATGAAAACAACCCACTAGTAATTAACCCAATTAAACGACTCGCCTGAGGAAGTATTGTTGCAGGACTTATTATCACCTCCAACTTCCTGCCCTCAAAAACGCCTATTATAACAATGCCCCTATCCCTAAAAATGGCAGCCCTTGTAGTCACAATTATCGGACTGCTAGTAGCCATAGAACTTGCAAATTTGACTAACAAACAAGTTAAAATCACCCCTACAATATCTTCACATAACTTCTCAAACATACTAGGATTTTTCCCCGCACTAGTTCACCGAATATTCCCAAAACTTAATCTCAAGCTAGGCCAATCAATCGCCAACAAGCTTGACCAAACATGATTTGAAATATCCGGACCAAAAGGATTGACCTTAACCCAAATAACGATGTCAAAAATTATAAGCGACATTCAGCGAGGAATAATCAAAACATACCTAACTATTTTCCTTCTGACAATAATCCTGGCCATTCTCTTAGTAATTATCTAAACGGCACGAAGCGTGCCACGACTCAGCCCACGAGTTAACTCCAGCACAACAAGCAATGTCAAAAGCAAAACTCAAGCACAAATAACTAACATCGCCCCCCCAAAAGAATATATAACAGCCACCCCCCCAACATCCCCCCGCAACATAGAAAACTCCTTTAACCCGTCAATTATTACCCAAGAGCCCTCATATCACCCCCCTCAAAATACCCCCGCCATCAAAACAACTCCTAATAAATAAATTAACACATAACCAGCAACAGAACGACTCCCCCAAGCCTCTGGAAAAGGTTCGGCCGCTAAAGCCGCCGAATAGGCAAATACTACAAGCATGCCCCCCAGATAAATTAAAAAAAGAACTAAAGACAAAAAAGACCCCCCAGAACCAACTAAAATTCCACACCCGACCCCCGCTGCCACCACCAAACCTAAAGCAGCAAAATAAGGAGTGGGATTAGAAGCAACAGCAATCAAACCCACAATCAGAGCCACCAATAACATAAACATAAAATAGGTCATAATTCTTGCTCGGACTTTAACCGAGACCAATGACTTGAAGAACCACCGTTGTAGTTCAACTACAAGAACTAATGGCAAGTCTACGAAAAACACACCCTCTAATAAAAATTGCTAACGACGCCCTAGTCGACCTACCAACACCCTCCAACATTTCAGTATGATGAAACTTCGGATCTCTCCTAGGATTATGTTTAATTACACAGATCCTAACAGGACTATTCCTAGCCATACACTACACCTCAGACATCTCGACCGCGTTCTCATCAGTCGCCCACATTTGCCGAGACGTAAACTACGGCTGACTTATTCGTAATCTCCATGCTAACGGAGCATCATTCTTTTTCATTTGCATTTATATACACGTTGCCCGTGGTCTATACTACGGATCCTACCTATACAAAGAGACATGAAACATTGGCGTAGTACTACTCCTGCTAGTCATAATAACAGCCTTTGTGGGCTATGTCCTTCCATGAGGACAAATATCCTTCTGAGGGGCCACAGTAATTACAAACCTCTTATCAGCCGTCCCATACATAGGAGATACCCTTGTTCAATGGATCTGAGGGGGGTTCTCAGTAGACAACGCAACACTAACACGATTCTTCGCATTCCACTTCCTACTGCCGTTCATTATCGCCGCCGCAACCCTCCTCCACCTACTATTTCTCCACGAGACAGGGTCGAACAACCCCGCCGGCCTAAACTCAGATGCAGACAAAATCTCTTTCCACCCATACTTTTCATACAAAGACCTTCTTGGATTCGTACTTATACTGCTGGCCCTAACATCATTAGCACTATTTTCTCCTAACCTATTAGGAGACCCAGACAATTTTACGCCCGCCAACCCCATGGTAACTCCCCCCCACATTAAACCCGAATGATACTTCCTGTTTGCCTACGCCATCCTACGATCTATTCCAAACAAACTAGGGGGAGTCCTAGCCTTACTATTCTCTATTTTAATTTTAATAGTGGTCCCAATCCTGCACACCTCAAAGCAACGAGGACTAACATTTCGCCCGATTACCCAATTTTTATTCTGAACACTCGTAGCAGATATACTAATCCTAACATGGATCGGGGGCATACCCGTAGAACACCCATATGTCATCATTGGCCAAGTAGCATCAATCCTATACTTTGCACTTTTCCTTGTGCTTGTACCATTAGCAGGTTGAGTAGAAAATAAAGCATTAAAACTAGCTTGCCCTAGTAGCTTAGTCTTAAAGCATCGGTCTTGTAATCCGAAGATCGGAGGTTAAATTCCTCCCTAGCGCCCAGAAAAGGGAGATTTTAACTCCCACCCCTGGCTCCCAAAGCCAGAATTCTAAATTAAACTATCTTCTGATAGTAGCATGTATGTACTAGTACATATTATGCATAATATTACATAATGTAATAGTACATATATATGTATTATCACCATTCATTTATTTTAACCCCAAAGCAAGTACTAACGTCTAAGAAATTCATAAACCAAATTATTAAGATTCAGAAATAATTTATTTTAACCCGAGAAATAGATTTATCCCCTAAATATGGCACTCAAATTTTTCCTTGAATTATTCAACTAAGATTTATCTTAAAATAATTAATGTAGTAAGAGACCACCAACTGGTTGATATAAATGCATACGGTTAATGATAGAATCAGGGACACTAAACTTAGGGATGGTATATTATGAATTATTCCTGGTATCTGATTCTACATCTCAGGTACTTAAGTTTATTATCTCCCATTATCTTACTACAATTGCATATGATTACTGGTGTAATTACATACTCCTCGTTACCCAACATGCCGGGCATTCTTTTATATGCATAGGGTTCTCTTTTTAGGTTTCCTTTCACTTTGCATCTCACAGTGCAGGCACAAATAATATATTAAGGTAGAACTATTCCTTGCATGAGTTGAAGTAGGTTAATTATTGAATGACATAACTCAAGAATTACATATTAATATCTCAGGTGCATAACATATATTTCACTTCTTCAACTTACCCTTATATATCTGCCCCCCTTTTGGTTTCTGCGCGACAAACCCCCCTACCCCCCTTCGCTCAGCGAATCCTGTTATCCTTGTCAAACCCCGAAACCAAGGAAGGCTCGAGAACGTGCCAGCTAACAAGTTGAGATGTGAATTAGCCATGCGCATTATATATATATACATGCATATTGCATTAATAAATTTCACAATTACCCCAAATTTTAGCCTAAAAACCTCTAGTAAAAATTTTAGAAATTTCTCAATGCTAAAAAATTAAACATTTATAGC